ATAGATATAGATAAACTAAAGCAAGTCAAGTTTTTTTTAAGCTTTCGCAAAACGATCACAATTGATACAAGTAGATTTTTCAGTAAAGTACTAAATTAGTAATATTCCTAGCTCTAAAGCCCACTCCTTCCCCATACTACAAGTGAAAGAGAAAATGTAAACACTACCATTAAAGCAGCCCAAGCGAGACTTACTATATCCATGTGAATGATGTCCCCTATTGAAGGAATTATTCCATTATTGATTCATAATCATAGTGGAATGAATGGTGCAGAGTCAAAATAGGATTCTTACTTACGGCTCTTTATGAAACAATTTCATAAATCCACTCATAAAAATTTCCTAGATTTCTTATTCAATAGAATTCTATTGAAATAGAAAGAATTGAAAAAAAAAGAAAATAGAATAAGAAAAAATCAAATAAAATATACAAATAGAAATACAAATATAAAGAAAAATAGAATGAAAGAAAATAGAAGATATAAGAAAAAAAGAAGAGCCGTTCAACCATTCTGAGTCCATTTATGAGCAGCACTCAGAGCCTCTCGTGAGTCTGGATACAAATCAGTTCTTTCCACAATTCTTAAATGAATTTACCATCAGCCTATCCAATCTAATCTCATCGCAGACAGAGTTAGTAGACACTACATCAATCTTTCAATATTAAGGAAGTTATAGTGTAAAATAATTAGGGAGTCTTTATAGTCTTTTTTAGAATCCTTTCTTACCAAAATGGAGTGTCTCTTAGGAACCTTTGTATACCAAGATTTCCGACTTCTGACTTTATTCTTACTTTCATAGTTCTGATGCCCAGAATGATTCTCACTATTTCTTTTATTTGATTCAATTCAGAATAGCCCAAACCAATCATTAAGAAGATTGGGTTGCTTCAGATTTATTGGTACCTGTTTGAGCCACACTCAGAACCCAGATTTTGAGAAAAAAGATGACAGTCTTTTTTTTTATAGGCCCTACGGGTTCTCAAAATAAAGTATCGACAGACCTAGCCCTTGCCTATGCTTTTGCGGGACAAGGATTCGTCAAGTTCGATCAACAGGATTAAGAAATTCCAAGTCTTTTTTTGTTGATCAGGCGACACCCAGATTCGAACTGGGGATAAAGGATTTGCAGTCCCCCGCCTTACCACTTGGCCATGCCGCCAAATTCCATCCAAAATGGATAAAGAAATAAAGAAATTATATATTCTTATCTTTCTAGAAATTCTAGAATCCTATTTATTATTTCTTTATTCTTATTCTATTTCTATTCCTCTCCTCATTTTGTTTTGATTTGAATTTTTTACTTTCTGAATTCCTTTTCTTTTTGGATCTTGAATCCCGTTGTACTTATCTTTTTCCAAAAAAGAATTCCTCCTTTTTATTGGATCCTGTTTCTATTCTTTTCTTCGATTGATTTTCTCTCAAAACACGCGTCGCTTAAAAACTTACCTTCTCTTTTCACTTTTCTCTAGATTTGATAGAAAAGTGAAAAGATTCCCGGCCCCGGTCACAGCACAGACTGTAAAATGCAGGGCAATTTAGAATAATTCACTTTTTATTTCATTAACTATTTACTTATTACTCTTTTACTCTTACTTACTTTTCTTACTTTGAATTAGCGAACAGCTCTTAATTTTGTATCTCCATTTGTATTATCTTAATGGATGCAAAATCCAATTGATTTACGACTAATCATTATCAATTCTAATTATAATAAAATATATGTGTATATGTAAACCCCAGAACAGTGTAAACTCCAGAACAGATATTTTTATACGTGGATACCGAGCCCGGGTCTATTTCTTATGCACATATCCTATCCCTATATAGGATCATCGTGCTTGAATATTTCATTGAATATGAATAGAAGATAGACATTATGAGACATTATGATAGAGTGCGACCGAACCTATGTTGCACCAAGTTCAATTATGATAAAAGATGTGGGATACGGATAGCTAGATAGCTATATTGGCATGTACTTCCTAAAGATGACTCCTATGACTATATACGTACGCAATTCCATTGTATTTTAGAAATTCTACTACCAAACAAAAAAAGATTTGCGAATTCCTTTTTTAACATTCAATTGCGTGTGCTAAAAAAAGAGAAACTCTATGCTGTTTTCTTCTGTATTTTATTTTATCTTATTCATAGAGAACAGATTAAATCCTGAATTCATTGATTTTTTATTTTTTTGTACCCTGATCGTAATATCATAATAAAAGAATTAGGTATAAATTGGATCAATTTAGATATCCGATAAAAGACTCCATCAGCCTAAGTGACAGAATTTTTCCCAGGAATGCTTTATCAATTTCCATTTCTTTCTATTTGTACCTGGCTCAAGCTCAAATTCGAATTTGCATCGAAAATGCCCTCCATTTCTCTGTCTTGCTTCCGTTCATATGTATGATATATATGGATGGAGTTGACTAAAATTTTATGTGATTCAGTAAACAGAATATCCATTCCATCATTGCTAGATCAATAGGTAGGGTTCGATGAATAGTGAGCCAAGCCAATAATGGGATTTTTTCAATAAAGAGGAAACTTCAGATTAAGATGCTCCAGAATGGAAATGAGGGAATGTCCACAATACCTGGATTTAGTCAGATACAATTTGAGGGATTTTGTAGGTTCATTAATCAGGGCTTGACGGAAGAATTTCATAAGTTTCAAAAAATTGAAGATAGAGATCAAGAAATTGAATTTCAATTATTTGTGGAAACATATCAATTGGTAGAGCCCTTGATAAAAGAAAGAGATGCTGTGTATGAATCACTCACATATTCTTCTGAATTATATGTACCCGCGGTCTTAATTTGGAAAACCGGTAGAAATATGCAAGAACAAACCGTTTTTATTGGAAACATCCCTATAATGAATTCTTTTGGAACCTCTATAGTAAATGGAATATACCGAATTGTGATCAACCAAATATTGCAAAGTCCCGGTATTTACTACCGTTCAGAATTGGAACATAACGGAATTTCTGTCTATACCAGTACTATAATATCGGATTGGGGGGGAAGGTCGGAATTAGAAATTGATAGAAAAGCAAGGATATGGGCCCGTGTAAGTAGAAAACAAAAAATATCTATTCTAGTTCTATCATCAGCTATGGGTTCGAATATAAGAGAAATTCTAGATAATGTTTGTTACCCTGAGATTTTCTTGTCTTTCCCGAATGATAAAGAGAAAAAAAATATTGGGTCAAAAGAAAGTGCTATTTTGGAGTTTTATCAACAATTTGCCTGTGTAGGGGGGGATCCGGTATTTTCTGAGTCCTTATGCAAGGAATTACAAAAGAAATTTTTTCAACAAAGATGTGAATTAGGAAAGATTGGTCGACGAAATATGAACCGGAGACTTAATCTTGATATACCCCAAAACAATACTTTTTTGTTACCACGAGATCTATTGGCTGCTGTGGATCATTTGATTGGAATGAAATTGGGAATGGGTACACTTGACGATATGAATCACTTGAAAAATAAACGTATTCGTTCTGTAGCAGATCTATTACAGGATCAATTTGGATTGGCTCTTGTTCGTTTAGAAAATACGGTTCGAGGAACTATATGTGGAGCAATCAGGCATAAATTGATACCTACTCCTCAAAATTTGGTAACTTCAACTTCATTAACAACTACTTATGAATCGTTTTTTGGCCTACACCCTTTATCTCAAGTTTTGGATCGAACTAATCCGTTGACACAAATTGTTCATGGGCGAAAATGGAGTTATTTGGGTCCTGGAGGATTGACGGGGCGAACTGCTAGTTTTCGGATACGAGATATCCACCCGAGTCACTATGGACGTATTTGTCCTATTGACACGTCCGAAGGAATCAATGTTGGACTTATCGGATCATTAGCTATTCATGTGAAGGTTGGTTATTGGGGATCTATAGAGAGTCCGTTTTATAAATTATCTGAGAGATCAAAAGAGGCACAGATGGTTTCTTTATCACCAAATAGAGATGAATATTATATGGTAGCAGCAGGAAATTCTTTGGCCTTGAATCGGGGTATTCAAGAACAACAGGTTGTTCCTGCTCGATATCGTCAAGAATTCCTGACTATTGCATGGGAAGAGATTCATCTTAGAAGCATTTTTCCCTTCCAATATTTTTCGATTGGAGCTTCCCTCATTCCTTTTATCGAGCATAATGATGCGAATCGAGCTTTAATGAGTTCTAATATGCAGCGCCAAGCAGTTCCCCTTTCTCGGTCCGAGAAGTGCATTGTTGGAACTGGGTTGGAAGGCCAAACGGCTCTAGATTCGGGGATTTCAGCTATAGCCGAACGCAAGGGAAAAATCATTTATACTGATACTCAAAAGATCATTTTCTCAAGTAATGGGGATACTCTAAGCATTCCATTGGTTATGTATCAACGTTCCAACAAAAATACTTGTATGCATCAAAAAACTCAGGTTAAGCGGGGTAAATACATTAAAAAGGGACAAATTCTAGCGGGTGGTGCGGCTACAGCTGGTGGGGAACTCGCTTTAGGAAAAAATGTATTAGTAGCTTATATGCCATGGGAAGGTTACAATTTTGAAGACGCAGTACTAATTAGCGAACGTCTGGTCTATGAAGATATTTATACTTCTTTTCACATCCGGAAATATGAAATTCAGACTCATTTAACAAGCCAAGGTCCTGAAAGAATCACTAAGGATATTCCGCATTTAGAGGCTCGTTTACTCCGAAATTTAGACAGAAATGGAATTGTGATGCTGGGATCTTGGATAGAAACAGGTGATATCTTAGTAGGTAAATTAACACCTCAGACAGCGAGCGAATCTTCATATGCCCCGGAGGATAGATTATTACGAGCTATACTTGGCATTCAGGTATCCACTTCAAAAGAAACTTCTCTAAGACTACCTATAGGGGGAAGGGGTCGAGTTATTGATGTGAGATGGATCCATAGAAAAGGGGTTTCGAATTATAATCCAGAAAGGATTCGTGTATATATTTCACAGAAACGT